AAATCCTGTTGAATAACTTACATAATCTCTATTACGAATCCTTTGTGTACCTTGGTGTTCCTAACTATCCACCTTTTTTGGTCAAAAATACCCCGTAAGGCTAATACATGTATGCTAATAATTCTAACTAGTAAAATCCCTAGACAGTTGCTCTTTTGAACCCGCTTCAAGTCATGATGACTAATCACTCAATCTTGGGGTAAACAGTCTATAATGCTTATGTTTACTTTCACTGAACTCTTGTACATAGGAAATGAGACTGAATCTTTTTACTGCAAAATAAGAAGCCGTTTTTTTCACTCATAGAACTATCTGGTTTTGTTCATCAACCCGAATGATGAATAACAAATTAAAAAATATCTATATATTCAACTCATGAAATTTCCTTTCTATAAAGAAAATAAATAGAGGAAATTTGATGTCTCAACGAATCGCACGTAGAGATATTGATAACACACATAGAGTTAATGGTATTTCATAACTAATTGATTGAGCAGCAGCCCGTAAACCACCTAAAAAGGAATATTTATTATTTGATCCATAACCTGACATAAGAAGGCCCACGGGAGCAATACTTGAAATGGCAATCCATAAAAAAACACCAATATTTAAATCCGATAAAACAAGGTGATATCCAAAAGGAATTACTAAAAAACTTAGTAGAATTGATGTGACTGCTATGGATGGTCCAATACTGAATAGACGAATATCTCCTCTTGAGGGAAGAAGATTCTCTTTGAAAAGTAATTTTGTACCATCTGCTAAAGCTTGCAAAATTCCCAAAGGCCCGGCGTATTCAGGTCCAATACGCTGTTGTATCCCTGCGGATATTTCTCTTTCTAGCCAAACGATTACTAGTACACCTATTGTGATTCCTAATACAGGAGTAAAAATAGGGATAAGCATCCATATGATCCCATATACCTCTTTTAAGGATTCCACTCTAAAAAAAGAATTGATAGCTTGTATTTCTGTTGTATCTATTATCATTTTAACGATCAACTTCTCCCATAATGATGTCTATGCTACCTAGTATCGTCATAATATCAGCCAATTTCATTCTTTTAACTAACTGAGGAAGGATTTGCAAATTGATAAAACCTGGTGGTCGGATTTTCCATCTCCAAGGAAAAACACCCTTATCTCCTATCAGAAAAATTCCTAATTCTCCTTTTGGAGCTTCTACTCTTACATAAAGTTCTTGTTTTGACAATTCAAAAGTAGGAGAAGGCTTTTTACTGATAAAGCGATAGTCAAAATCATTCCATTCGGGATCCTGTACTTTATCAAAGCGCCGGATTTCTAAATTCTCATAGGGACCCCCCGGAATTTCTTCTAAAGCCTGTTGAATAATTTTTATTGATTCTGTCATTTCACTAATTCGTACTAAATAACGAGCTAACGAATCCCCCTCTTTTTGCCATTGAACTCTCCAATCAAATTCATCGTAAGACTCATAATGATCAACCTTACGAAGATCCCATGGTATTCCAGAAGCTCGTAGCATTGGTCCTGATAAACCCCAATTTATTGCCTCCTCTCCGCCAATAATGCCTATTCCCTCAACTCGCTCTAAAAAAATTGGATTCAGTGTAATAAGTCTTTGATATTCAGTAACTCTTGTTAAAAAATAGTCACAAAAATCCAAACATTTATCTATCCAGCCATAAGGTAAATCAGCAGCAACCCCCCCGATACGAAAATAATTATGCATCATTCGCATACCGGTGGCAGCTTCGAATAGGTCATATATCAATTCTCTTTCTCGAAAAATATAGAAGAAGGGCGTCTGTGCACCAATATCTGCCATAAAAGGGCCAAGCCATAATAAATGCGAAGCTATACGACTTAACTCTAACATAATAACTCTGACATAGCTGGCCCTTTTAGGCACTTGAATATTGCCTAACTGCTCTGGACCATTTACAGTTATTGCTTCTGTGAACATAGTAGCTAAATAATCCCAACGTGTTACATAAGGTAAATATTGTATAATTGTTCGGTTTTCCGCAATTTTTTCCATCCCTCTATGTAAATAACCCAATATCGGTTCACAGTCAATAACATCTTCACCATCTAGAGTAACAATGAGTCGAAGAACACCGTGCATTGATGGGTGCTGAGGACCCATATTTACTATCATAAGGTCATTTCGTATAGCTGGTGCAGTCATAGGTTTTTTTTCGATTCATTTTTCCATGAATTGCTGAAAGCGAAAAGAAGTTCATCAAAATTTAAGCGAAAATGCAAAACAACTCTTCAAATTAATGATTTTTTGTTTCTCGAATATCCAACCGGCCAATTAATTCTTTATAACGTACTTTATTTTTTTTTGACAAATAGGCCAGCAGCCGTTGACGTTTTCCTAGAACTTTACGCAGACCTCTCTGAGATAAATAGTCTTTTTTGTGCAATTCCAAATGTGAAGTAAGTCTCCGTATCCTATTTGTGAAACTCACTACTTGAAATTCAACGGATCCCTTGTTGTCTTTGTTTTCCTCTGTCAAAAAAATTACACTCAATTTTTTTTTTATCATAAAAAGTTCCTCTTATCCTTTTATTTAATTTACATATATATCTTATATTTTATCGATCAGTAATAATAATATCAGTCATTTTAATGTAGTAATTAGTATACACAAAAATTATAATTTTTTCTGGACTCCTGATTTTAGTAATCAATTTTTTAATTTTCTTTGGTCAGGGATAAGAGGGGATGGTACTTTTTTACACTCACAACGTCGAAAAATTTAGACCTAAAATTAGGAAGATTCCGTTGATTCGTTTATAGATTTTATCCAAACAAATTGATACGTCATTGATTTAGTATTAACTAAAAAATTGATCTATATCTATTTTAAACTAATATGTAAGCTAGGGCATATGTGCATCTGTTTGCTTTTGTATATATATGGTACAGAATAGATATGAAAAATGTACCATCAACCTATTTTTTTTGATTGTGGATATATTCTTAATATACTAAAAAGGTTTCCATTATTGGTAGCAAACCAATATCGATTCATACAAGCCAAGTCTTCTAATCGATAATTGGGCCAAAGAAAAAACTTTAATTGAATTAATTCGTTTTTATCTATATCAAAATGTTTACTTTGATCCAAAAAAAGATTCCCACTTTTTATGTTTTTTGTGTTACAAAATACTCGATTTCTATCCACACCCTTTCTATTTTTTGAATTGAAAAAAATGAGAATTCTCAATTCTCTACGACGTCTAGACGATAAAATATTTTCAGGAAGAATAAAATCATAAGATTTGTTGTCTATATTTTTAGTTATTTTTTGATATCTTGTAATAGATTCATCCAATTTATTCTTATTGAAATATCTTTTTTGTCGATTTCTTTGAGGAGTTTGGTACTTACTCTTATGAACCAACGAAATAATTATCGTTTGATGCATAATAAAGTATCCATCGTTTTTTACAGACAAACGAATCGGTTCGATAAGAAATATCCCCTTTTTATTCAATTCTATAGGAGTAAATTTATTCCGAATTACCATTATATCCAGATTTATTTCTTTCCTTTGAATAGACGATATAGTAGTATCTCTTGGATTTCTCAGTCCAAGCAAATAACAATATATTTTGATATTATTGATCATTCTTTCAGTGAACTTCGGAATTAAACCATCGTCTATTATCCATTGAAAAAGCAAATAGTGTTTGCGTAAGAAAATTATTTCTGGTCTCATCTTATTCCGCATCTTGGATTGTTTTTTCGTTTTACCTTGGTTTTGTGTTTGTGCATAGGATCTAAGACCTTTTCGGCCTGAGGGTTCTTTTTTTTCTTGATTTTGATTCATTATTTCAAAATATATTTTTTCATTCGATGGTCTAAAAAAATGGAATTTTTTATTTTCATTTCTTTTTTTATTTTTATTCAAATTTAAAAGAAGTAATTTGCTTGGTATAATCCACGGTTTGGTTTTGTATACATTATAAAGTGGCACAAATTCTGGAAAGAAGGGAAGTTTCATATTCGTTGATATTGATATGGGGTTTAGTATTTCTTCATTCATTTCCATCCAATCAAAAAAGAGTTTCTTGTCATTGATCGTATTTCTTTCTGAATCTTCAGGAATCGTCAGATAAAAAAGAGCGTTTTTAGCTATTTTCTCCATTTTGGGGTAATTCTTCCCTCCAATCTTAGTATTTCTATTACTGTTATAATCCATTTTTGTCCAGGGCTCCATATCTATTTTTTGTCTTAGATAAAAAATTATAATTTTCCAATCAAAATATTTTCTATCTGGATTTGTTTGCATATACATAAGATTGCCCCTTTCTAGATAATTATTGGTAGGAATTTCCTCCAGGCTTTCAAAGAATTTTTGTTTATAATTGTTGTAATTAAAAGTAATCTTTTGGTTGTTATTTAATTCTGATTCTGATGGTGATCCATAAATAATATATGAGGCCTTACTCATTTTAGAATTAATCGATTTATATGATAAAAGATCGTATCTATAGTATTTTGAAAAATTATATTTTTGGTTTGGTAATGGATAGACTTTAAAATCTTTTTCTTTTTTGTCAGAGAGTACTAGTTCTTTTTCATATGAATTCCATTTTTTTAAATCTTTATTTTTGGTTATACCGCTTTCATTAATTTTAGTTCTCCATTTTTGTGGTATTAATCCAGACCATTTAATCTGAGATAAATTGTATTGATGATGACCTCTTAACCAGTTTTTCCATTGACTCGTTTCACAACTTGAAAATTTATTATGTCTTAATTCGGAATGAAATATTCTTTGTGTTACAAAAGAATTCTTTATTGGAGTTTTACGAAAAAAAGATGTTCCATGAGAGTCAAGAATACATCTTAACTTATACAAGTGAATAACTCGGGTTTGTGATAATTTGTAAAATACATATGCTTGCGATAAGCAAGATAAGTCAAAAAAAAGATGTGAATTTTTATTACTAACTTTAATATTGTAAAGCGCCCTTTTTAGAGTTGAAATATATTGAATTTCTTTTTTGTTTTTTTTATTTTTTATTTCTTGGTTAGTTTTAGTATTGTAAATGGATTTATAAAAATAAAAAATTCTTGATGCGAGAACAAGTTGTGTAGGAATTCTGGCAATATTAATGATACATAGAAGGGTATCTATATACATTCTTTTAATTAAAATCTTTTGAAAATTTTGTAATTGGCAGATTAATCGAGTGCTTCTTCTTTTTATTTTAAAATTTTTCAAAAGATTTTTTGTCAGTTTTACTTTTACATTATAACTTGTTTTGTTAGGATTTATTTTTTTCTTGGCGTTACTGTTTTTTTCTTTCGTAAGACTCTTTGTTTTATTTCTTATTGTCCTTGTTCTATCAGTTATATTTTTGATTGTTTTTTCTCGAAGTGAATAATTTGTATTATCAGTAGATTTCATTTTACTAAACGAGTCGTGAATTGTCTGATTGCTGATTATATAATTTTGTTCTTGGTTAGTTTTACTGGATTCATGCATTTTTCTCAATCTAAAAAATAGAATTGGATTTACTTTTGAGAGTCCTTTTTTTATTCTTTTTAGAAAAAAAAATAAAACGTTTTTGATAACCCCCTGTTTTGGTTCTTTTGAGTCTTGGAGAAACAATTTGGTTCTTTCTTTTAAAACGTTTAGAACTTTAAAAAATTTTTTTTTTCTCATTTCTTTTTTTAGTTTTTTAAAAATAGGCTTAAAAAAGGAAGGTTGGGGGGGGACAGACCCAAAGGGTCGGTTTGTTTGTGCTCCCCAAGCCGTTAAAAAACTAAACTTTTGTTGTTCTTTTTTTAAATCTTTATAAGAAGAAAAATAAGGCCTTGATTTAGATCTGTGCCAGGGTTTCAAATAGAAAGGAAATACTATTTTTATCTGAATACCCTCTTTAAACCATTTTTTTGGAAGTTCTAGTTCTGATAATTGAACACCATTATAGGTACATATAATATGCTTTTCTCTATTCCATCCATCGAAATCTTCAGCCCACTCGGGGGGTTGGGATAATAAGATACGTCCGATATTTTTGACTATTATCAATGAAGGTAATAAAAAATATTTCCTAATAATTGATTGAATTATTAATATTAAACTTCTTGTTGCTTGCGGATATGGAATGAAATCCCAGGCCTCCGTGATTTTTTTCCACGCTTTTTCTTTGATTTTGTTCTCTTCCTCCTTTTGTATTTTTTGGTTTTCTTCTGTATAATCTTTCAATCCTATTCCTTTACTTTTAAAAGCTCTAAAAAAAAATTCAATCTGTTCGGGAATATTAAAAGAAAAAAGGGGGGATTTTTTTATTCTGTCCAAAAAAAGAGGGGAATGCACATTTGCTTGAAACAGTTTCGAAATCAAAGTTTTACGTCTTTGAGCACGCATAGAACCTTTGATGAATTCTCGACGAAAATCTGATTCTTCCGAATAGTCTCTAATAGACACCCAATTTTTGACACTTGTTTTGCGACTACGTTTGGTAGGTTTGTAAATTATTACACGATCTCTTTTTCTTGAACGTATATGATAATCCAACGGTAGGCCTTTGTGAGCTGTGCCCGACAGGAATTCCAACTCGGTAATAAGTTTGTATGACCATCGAGGAATTTTTTTACTGATTTCTTTTATTACAAATTTTTGTTTTGTTTTTTGACCATTAGGGCTGGTTAGAATTGTATTCAATACAAATTTTAAAAATTTGGCTCTTTTTTCTGAACCAATCCTTCCTTGTTCTTTTTCTGAAAATAAAGAGAGGCCCTTCAAATTTAAACTCGATCCCGATTCTCTATCAAAATTACTGATTAAAGTAAAGAAATGACGATTTTCCGCTGAAAAAGTTTTTTTATCAAATCGGCCTATTTTCTGTTCAAACTCTTGGTAATCAGTATCAGGAAGAAGAATACTATGAATCTTATTAATTTCCATTGTCTCTATGAAATTTTCTAACGAAATTTTATTTATGATTGAAGGTGAAAATTTTTTTTTTATTGTTCCACGATATGACCCATTCAAAATGGGATCATACATTTTAGGCAAGTAATCTTTTCTAGTCTTATCATTACACAATCTCGTACTTTTTTCGAGTATATCTAGAGAAAAAAATCCCGTATCTAGAGCCTCAATTCTATTTAAAAACTCGGTGTTTAAGTTGTTATTTTTGTGTTGGTTAGTATAAACCCAATGATTGTACAGTTCATCCGAAGAGAGTTTTTCTAGTGTGGGCAAGGACATCCTTCTTTGTATCATTTCTCCAAAAGTTGACAAACTAGGCGGATACGTAAAAGAGATTCTTTCTTTTCCATCACTTCGGCATGTAAAAAAAAAATATTGTGACATTTCTTTTCTTGCAGTCCTTTCAAATCTATTATTTTTTATGTATCGTAATGGGCGATTCCATCGTTTATAATCGAAAAGAAAGGTCAGAAGAGGTTTTTCAAACCAGAAGAGGCCTTTATAAACTGGGCTGTTGTTATAGCGTGTCTCTGTAAAGTGGAATTCATCCTTT